ATCACTATAACTCACTCCGTTCAGTTCGCCACCATAGAACTCAACGGTTACGCCTACTTGTTCGACACTATACTTCGATTCTGCCCTTCTAAAGGGAACATCGGCTCTAACAATTCCATCTCCGTCTACCAAAACAACTGGAAATGTTTCAAAAAAAGTAGGCATGCGACGTACAAAAAGTTCGCGCCCTTCTTTATCTCTAAAGATAGGATGTCCTAACCACCCGACAGCTATTCCATCTCCGTTATCCATTGAACCCGCTCTGAATAATCCCCCTTTCGCTGGATTATTTCCGATGTAATCATAAAAAGTTAATTTTTCAGGAATTTTTGACCAAGCCTCTGATAAACTTTGATTTTCGGCTAGTCCAGCGCTAACTCTTCGATATATTTCTTGCTGAAAGTATCCCTGATCCCATTGATAACGGGTGGGACCAAATAATTCGATAGGAGTAGTTGCTGAACCATACCACATAGTTCCAGCAACAACAAAAGCTGCAAAAAAGACAGCAGCGATACTGCTGGAAAGAACGGTTTCAATATTGCCCATACGTAATCCTTTATATAGACGTTGGGGCGGGCGGACACTAAGATGGAATAAGCCTGCTAATATGCCCAATGTCCCTGCTGCAATATGATGAGAGGCTATTCCTCCTGGAACAAAGGGATCAAAACCTTCCACACCCCACGCGGGATTTACAGATTGTACCTTTCCAGTTAGTCCATATGGGTCGGACACCCATATTCCAGGACCATACAATCCTGTTACATGAAATGCGCCAAAGCCAAAGCAAGCCACTCCTGAGAGAAATAAATGAATTCCAAAGATCTTAGGCAAATCCAAAGAAGGTTTTCCTGTGCGTTCATCACCAAATATTTCTAGATCCCAATACACCCAATGCCAGATAGCTGCCAAGAAGCACAAGCCAGAGAACACAATATGCGCCCCGGCTACACCTTCGTAACTCCAAACCCCCGGATTCGTTATCGTCCCTCCTGTAATACTCCAACCGCCCCATGAATTGGTTATTCCTAAACGAGTCATGAAGGGTATAACGAACATACCTTGTCTCCACATTGGATCGAGAACTGGGTCGGAGGGATCAAAAACTGCTAATTCATATAGAGCCATTGAACCGGCCCAACCAGCAACCAGAGCTGTATGCATTATATGAACAGAAAGCAAACGACCGGGATCATTCAATACGACAGTATGAACACGATACCAAGGCAAACCCATGGTAATACCCCCAAAAAATAGACACTATGTAACTTTATTGCATTGAAAAAACTATGCTATGGACCCCCTTTTTTTCAGTGGATTATCTCGGAAAAGGGGTTACTATTTGTTCTATTCTTTTAGTAAAAATGGAACAATTTGGTTCATAGGAAAAAAGAGAAGCAGATCTATTCTATACTCGATAAGTACCAATACGCAATGGGGGTTTATTCCCTTTTCGAAGAGCGCATGCATCCATATTTAGTCATCATTCAAAGTACCTATTCGTAAAAATTTTCTTTGTTTTCCTTTATTTTATGAACCTATTCTATCTATGTAGAAAATATGACGATAAAGCTAATATTATTATTATTAAAATAATAAAACCATTATTACGTTTCCACATCAAAGTGAAATAGAGTACTTAATTCTTTTTTCTTTCAGTTTATGCCTATTGGTGTTCCAAAAGTTCCTTTTCGAACTCCCGGAGAGCGAAATCCAACTTGGATTGACATATAGTGCGCCCTGTCAGATATATTGGGTCATATGGGATTTCCCCATTCTCTCCCCCGATCGAGATATCCTCTCTTTCGCCCCCAAAAAAGCGATTGAATCATCAAAAATTTGTAAGCAATGAAATGCAATTAGATCCGTTTTGTAAAGAGGTATCCAGATTAATATTAGCAATTCAAATAATTTATGGTCGACTTGGCTGGACCAATAAAATTAAGTATCCAGGCTCCGTTTAGAAAAACCCAATTGGTAATATATCTATTATTAGGACTTATAGATATCATAAACAATTCTATTTCGAAAGAAATTATTAAATAGCACTGATCCCAAACAGTTAATCAATCGAATAATAAATATAATGGATACGTCAAATATTTGGCGGAAGACATAAAAGAAATGAATTGCAAAATTGAGAAAAAATGAAAAAAAAAAAACAAAGACGTGGTATTGGGGTCATTTGTCCTATATGTGCAAATCAAAATCGGGCGGATCCTTACTCGGAGTAGAGCATAAACCTAAAAAAATGGAAGAAGCCCATTCAGGAACAAGAAAATGGCATCGTGATTTTTGGATTGGATCTCGATGAAAAAATACATCAATGAAAAGTTAGTGCGATAAAACTGTTTTTTATATTCTAATATTTTAGGAAAACCGGCCAAACGCATCGTTCTTCAAAAATGAAAGAGAAGCCCCTTCCTTCATTAGAAGGAGTCCGCTAGAAAAAAAGAAAGAGGGCTGGAAGCTACACATTGATTTTTTTTCGCAAGTTTTAGTTTTGTTGAACCGTATGCATCAAAAGGTGCCCGTACGGCTCCTAAGGGATACAATTTTATCCGAATCAACCGACTTTATCGAGAAAGATTAATTTTTTTAGGCCAAGCGATTGATAGCAATGTTTCGAATCAACTTATTGGTCTTTTTGTATATCTCAGTTCGGAGAGTGATACCAAGGATCTGTATTTGCTTATAAACTCTCCCGGCGGATGGGTAATACCTGGAATAGCCATTTATGATACTATGCAATTTGTGCGACCAGATATACAGACAATATGCATGGGATTAGCCGCCTCAATGGGGTCTTTTATCCTGGTCGGAGGAGCAATTACCAAACGTCTAGCATTCCCTCACGCTTGGCGCCAATGGGTTTTTTATTTAAGAGAAAAAAAGAAGACTATGCCTTCGCCATATGAATTATTAATATTAAGTAATATTAGCATGGCACTTCGAATTCGATATGCAAATTTTTTATTGTTTTTCAAAATATTAGATTATGTATCGAAAGAGTAGTATGAGATAAAGGAAGGGTATTTCCGATTTTATCTTACCTATCGTAGGTCGATTTCAGCGTCACAAACTTTTTTCACACCGGCAGGTTATTAACAACATTTATGTTATGAAAGAGTACGAAAAAAAAAAAAGAAACTTTGGGATTGCTGAATCACAGACGAAATAAATATATTAAAGCAACGGGGCCATCATAGTATTTTTGAACTCCTCCGAAAAAAAAAGAAGGGTGGTAATTGGATCATTTACCGATCTGGGTATAATAGATCCCACATTTCTCTTTCTTCGATGAAAGGTAAAAAACTTCCATTGTGGAGCCGTATGCAATGTGAAAAAAAATGCCCGTACGGTTGTTCAATTCTATTTTTTTCTTATTTTATTCTTTATCTCTTCGCCTTGCCTCCTCGTGCGAGATACAGGAACCTTTGATTGTGTTATATTATATGATCAGGGTAATGATCCATCAACCTGCTGCCGGTTTTTATGAGGCACAAACGTCCGAACTTATCCTGGAAGCGGAAGAACTACTGAAACTGCGCGAAATCCTTACAAGGGTTTATGTACAAAGAACAGGCAAGCCCTTATGGGCTGTATCCGAAGACATGGAAAGGGATACTTTTATGTCAGCAACAGAAGCCCAAGCTCATGGAATTGTTGATTTTGTGGCGGTTGGATAAAAAATAGCAGTGATTTCGTGCAAATATACGATTTAAGATTTTATCTTCTTACTTCTTAATTACTTAATTAAGGGTTTAATATTCTATTAATATATTGAAATCGAATAAATTCATAATCATCCGGTTAGGATCAATCTAAACCAGCCCATAATGTATAATTCAGCATGCCAACTATTAAACAACTTATTAGAAACCCAAGACAGCCAATCAGAAACGTCACGAAATCCCCCGCCCTTGGGGGATGCCCTCAGCGTCGAGGAACATGTACGAGGGTGTATGTGCGACTCGTTTAAATCATGGGCTGAGACAAAACAAAAGAAAAGAAAAAACAATTTTTCCAGTATCAATGATCAGTACCGGTGAATCGGATAGAATTGAAGAACCCCATTCACTATCTAAAAAAGATGGATCTATCATATCTTTCTTCTTTCTATTGTGTATGAAATTTATGGTTTCAATTGGTGCAAATTAAATCACCTGCATTTTCAATTTAAGATGAGAAAGAATTCCCCATTGGTAACAAATAGTTACCCATTAAGCGGGGGAAATCCTATTTTAAAAAGTAGAAATATTCTGTTTAGAAGAACGGACCCACAAGGTCAGCTACCCAACCAATCTTCATAATTAAATACCGTTACTGTATAAGGTATATCTCATTATGAAAGACCCATTACTGGAAAATTCATGGGTAGAGCCAAAGAGTGGTAACTGTACAAGTTACCAATAAAATGAAGGAAAGGGCTCCGGTGTATAGAGAAGACCTCACCGTTTAAGAAGTAACCATAGAGACGATGGAACCCACAATTTCTGTAGCTATTTCTATTTTTATTTTTCCAATGCCTAGAAAAAAGGAAAAAAGCGTGGTAGGGAAGGTTATAGTAGCAAAAGCCATTGGAATTTTTATTTTATAAATTGGAAGAATCCGTTTTGTTATTAATAGACTAGGAAGGGGGAAAAGAATAACTGAAAGAAAGGAAATCCATTAGTTATTCATTAAAGTTTCATTTACTCAATGACCAGAATTAGACGAGGATATATAGCTCGGAGACGTAGAACAAAAATGCGTTTATTTGCATCAAGTTTTCGCGGGGCTCATTCAAGACTTACTCGAACAATTATTCAACAGAAAATAAGAGCTTTGGTTTCGGCGCATCGTGATAGAGATAGGAAAAAAAGGGATTTTCGTCGTTTGTGGATCACTCGAATAAATGCAGTAATTCGCGGGGCGGGGGCATCCTATATTTATAGTAGATTAATACACAATCTGTATAAGGGGCAGTTGCTTCTTAATCGTAAAATCCTTGCACAAATGGCTATATCAAATAGGAATTGTCTTTATATGATTTCCAACGAGATCATAAAATAAGGGGATTGGAAGGAATCCGCCAAACTTTTTGAAATGGAATTCTCTGGAGAATGAACTCCGGGAAGGTAGAGTAGAAATTAGTATGATAAAATCTGATAATATGATAAAGTCGTCAAAATGAGCGAACACGCCCGATAAAAAAATTTATTCCTCTTACCCGATTCTTTTTTTTTTTCTTACAACACGAATGATTCTCGGATTTTTTGAACAAAACGTCCATCTGTTTTTGAGTTCGGATTAGAATTTTGATTCAATTGAAAAGTAAGCCTATTTTTTTCTGTTCCTAAAACCAGGAGTTCTGGTGGTTGACTCCCTTCTTTCAAATTGTTTCTCATTATTAAGAAAAGGTAACGAAGATAAAATACGAGCTTGTTTTATAGCAATAGTAATTAATCGTTGTTCTTTTAAGGTTAATCTATTCACCCGTCTAGATAATATTTTTCCTTGTTCACTAATAAATCGACTAATTAAACTCATGTTTCTATAATCAATTCGATCCCCCGATTGGATCGGGGGCAAACGCCTACGAAAAGATCGCTTGGATTTAAGAAAGAGTCGCTTGGATTTATCCATAATTTGTTTATTCCTTATCCCTAAAATACTATTTCGATCAAATCAAAAAAAAAATTATAGAAGAAATTCATAGGATTGGGTTTGTCTATATTTATTTAGTTGTTTTTATTTCAATATATGAAATAATAGAAATATATATCTAAATTTTTTTCATGTTCCTTGAAAGGGTGACACCCAAGCACTCGGTTCGATCTATATCTATTTCTTTATCTCCCCATGAATTGTATGTTTGAAACAATACGGACAGAATTTTCTCAATTCCAATCGACTAGGTGTATTGTGTCGATTCTTTTGAGTAATATATCTGGAAATACCCGTTGATTCCTTATTAACACCGTTTCGAACACAACCGGTACATTCCAAAATAACCCTTACTCGAACGTCTTTACCCTTGGCCATGAACCTCCTTTGGGTTTTTGATTCACCCAACGTTTCTATTTTCCGATACGACGCAAATAAGAAGAAAGGAAAAGGGACGAAAAAATAGAAGTGGCTAACAACTCAAAATCAAATTATGAAATAAAGATTTTGTTGCAATTAATATAGTAAATAATAAGTAATACAACAATTTCGAAAGCGATTTCTAATCGCAGTACAGTATTTCATTTAAGTATCTTGTATTGCATGATACTCTTATTCTAGTCACATTTCCCTTTTTGTTTTCTTTTAACTCGATTATTAATTTGATTCTTAATTTAATTGGAGCCTTAACCCGAACCCGAATTTAACTGAGGTTGAATCCACTTTTTTCTTTCTCCCCGTATTCAATCTATCTAATTCAAAAAAAAAAAAGACGGGAAAGAGAGATTAGTCACAAATATTTGACTCTATCTCTAATCTTCTTCACCCCTTTAATAACTAGAATGAAAAAAAAGGAAATGTCAACGCATCTGGGAAGAAACGATTGATTTCGATCAATAAACCCGCTAAAGACCCGAACCAGAGAGTACTTAGTACCGGTGCCACGGAAAGATATGTTTTAAAATCTCGCATTGAGAATCCTCCTTCTTTTTTTTATATTCCATATTGTAATACATTATGGTAAGAGATGTATATGTAGTTAAAGACCACCTGTATTTGTGTGTGGAATCCCCAATTCAACTTGACATGTGCAATGATTCGGTAGAGAAGAATTTCTTTTTCTTAAAGCAAAAAAACGGGTCCCTTTGCGCCTGAGAATTCCCGAGAAAAGTATTAATTTATTATTATATGTTATATGATATGAGACCAAGAGGAAGAAATGGCAAGATCCATTTTGCAATGGCAAGATCCATTTTGCATAGAAAGGAAGGAAATGGAAATAAAATAAGGATGTGGAAAACAAGACGGGGATTTTCTACAATGATACTGTAGACCAGTTGAAAGGGATGTAGCGCAGCTTGGTAGCGCGTTTGTTTTGGGTACAAAATGTCACGGGTTCAAATCCTGTCATCCCTACCTATTATTGCTCCTCGAAGCAGTAACCAGAGATAAATTTTAGAGCGATTCAATTTGGACATACATAATACATAATTTTCAATTTTATGATAGTATACATATGCAAGAAGTATTTATTGGGGTTGAAATTTTTTGGGGGGTTCTATACTATATAAAAAAAAAGAATCCCCTTCTTTACAGTCTTTTCCGTTGTGGTAAGAAAGCGCTCTTAGTTCAGTTCGGTAGAACGTGGGTCTCCAAAACCCAATGTCGTAGGTTCAAATCCTACAGAGCGTGATTCTGCTCTTGTCTTGTTAGATCGAAAATTCCACTGAACTGAAATACAGCAATCTGAATTTGACCTTTGACCCCCCCCAAAAAAATGAAATTAAAGAAAGGAGGAGGTCAGTTAAAAAAAGAGATGTGAATTAATATTGATCAAAGGTCCAACTG